ATCAATCAAATTCATAACTGTCTCAATGTAATCTTTTCCTTCCTTTTTATTTTTTTGATTGTCTGAATATTCAGCTAAGACCATTCCAATGCTCCCTTTCGCCATGCATAAACTGAACCAACAATTGGGATAAGCACAAAAATTAAAGCCTCTATAAATACAGATATACCCAATACATCGAAACTCATTGCCCATGGATAAAGAAAGACCGTTTCAACATCAAAAACAACAAAAACTAGAGCAAACATGTAATAGCGGATTCGGAATTGTAACCAAGCATCCCCCATGGGTTCTATACCTGATTCATAACTAGAGAGCTTCTCGGGCCCTTCACTAATCGGGGCTAAAACTCCGGAAATTACAAATGCCAAGATAGGAATAACACCTGATATTATTAGAAATGCCCAGAAAATATCATATTCGTGAAGCAGAAACATAAATGTACTCCTATTAATGTAGAATAGGCTGAATTATTCGATTTGAATTGGAATTTTGAATTGTCAATTCATCCAGAATTTCTTAGGCGAAAGAAGAATTTATTTTGATCAAATCAAACCACATAGTTTAGAGTTTGTTTGCTATGGGACATGTCTTGCTTAAAGATTCAGACAACGAAACCCCACTTACATTTATTTTGTATTTCGATTCCATTTAGATATGGTGTAGATATAGGATGCTGTTACACAAACAAAACTCTCTTACTTTGTCTCGGTTTCTCCATAAAAAAGTAATTAAATACTAAATATAGTATAATACTACTAAATATTAGTACTAACATAGTGTTAGTATAACTATGTTTTTATATAGTTATATCATTTTAACTATATAATTATAATTAATTAATGAAATAATAATTTCATTTCTATTTTTTTTTTTCAAATCAAAACTGAAAAAATTTCAGTAGTTATATGGGGTAAACTGGCTGAGGATTTCTAGCATATTCTACTCGAAGTATTCTTTTCATTAAAATCCAGGTAGGGATCATTGCTTATATGGATTCTATAGGAATATGTAAACACAACCTAATGCATCGAACGATTCTATTTTCTCTCCTTTCCTTGTCCTAGATTTCATCTCTATTTTCCTTACTTAATTGATTTGATTTAATCCGTTGAGTTGCGAGGAACCTTTACATATAACAACTCCTATCTTTCTATACCAAAAAAATCCGAAACTTGGAATCTGTACTATACCCGCTGACCCTCTCAGAAATAAAAAGAATCGAGTACTAAAGAAAGATCTCGATTTGGGATGAACAAAAATACTTGTTTGTTTTGTAGCAAAACTACACTACACAATGAAAGATACCACACACAGAGTGGTAGAATCGTCGGAATCATAAACGATCTACAAAATGATCTACATAAGATACTTCTAATAGAAAGAATCACACATTATCGAACAATTCGACAGACAAAATCCCAAAACCAACTCAACTCATAGAATATAGAAGAAAGAACGTTGATACATTAAGGAATAATTTATTATCTCTGCATTATCTTTGAAACACCCAATTGGGGTTGTTGTTCGGCCAAACAGCGATTAGTCGAAGTCAGGGGACTTCTACAAATACAAGACCAAGAAAAGAATAAGTACTAGATCCGTGTGACTTAGGATTCGATTTGGTTGGGTCAGGATGCAGTTTTTAGACAGGATCATGTCATGATTTTCACTTCATAAATTAACTGGGATTGGGTATACCAAAACAAAAGTATATCACTAACTCTTTGATCATGGACAGGAAAAAAATCATATGTAATTCATCCATCAAAATTAATGAAGAAGGATAGGTATTTTAGCCGAGATTTTACAAATAGCGATTGGATCCGTTGGAATGAATTATTGTTTTTATTTTACTGTCCCTATGTATTTACATAAGCATGTGGTAATGCTTTCATTTCTATGGACCAAAGAGCCGGCTAGCCCAGTCCATAAACAAGTACTAATGAGGAAATGAAAACTATACTAAACTAAAATAGAATGTCTATACAAAAATAGAATGTATTAGGGCTATACGGACTCGAACCGTAGACCTTCTCGGTAAAACAGATCAAACTGGTTATTATCGAAATGATTCGAACTGTTTCAAAGACCCAACATGCATTTTGTTGCATTGGGCTCTTTCATCAACTGATTGATGTAAAGATCAGTTAGTCCACCATATTTTTTCTTTACAGGAAGATAAGAAGATGGCTCCATGTGCTCTGATTCATTATTTGAATTCTGAATCTAGGAACAATACCAAAGTGTTTCAAAGAAGGGTTACCTTGACTTAGGTCTGCCTCCGGCCTAGATTAACCTAAGTTAAATGGCGTCTCTATCGTTCCGCTGCAAGAGTCAAATATGAGACTTCATACACCTTAAAGTTCATAGGACGAAAAGAGGTTCTTTTGAGGCCCTTATACTCATTATGCCTAGCATTGAATGGACTGGGTATTTACCTTATCAATTAGCAAATCAGTGGGGGTTTTATTTGATTTAGCACCTGAATTCGCACTCGAATCGGACCGAACCAAATATTTGTCAGGCTATTGTTCTCTTGTTCCCTCGAATCTATGGAGTAAGACATCGATTTCTCAATAAGATCAATTATGTTCATTGCATAATGGGCTCCCTTGAAAAGCATTGGCGCACGTGTAAACGAGGTGCTCTACCTAACTGAGCTATAGCCCTTGTCATAGATATCTTAACATATAGATAATTTCTTGTCAAGATGGGTATCCCACGCGATAGCTCTCCGATCCGTTTACTATTAGCGGATTGGTATTGCTTAGAAATAATATTCCATCTATAATCCCCGAAGCGATAGGTCCTTTTTTTTGTGATGATAAATAACCTACTTAACTCAGTGGTTAGAGTATTGCTTTCATACGGCGGGAGTCATTGGTTCAAATCCAATAGTAGGTAGAACTTATTAGATACCATTGACTCTGGTATCTAATAAGTTTTTCTACACATCTTCTTTTTTTCGTTGTATCATCAGATTAGACTTGATTGTGTTCAATTGGCGGAATCCAAATGTAGTGTATGTGTAATAAAGAACTTCTAAAGAAAAAGAACTTCTTTTGATTATTTTGATGTATTTAACTAGTAAGAAATAACATTGATAGCCTCTACTCGTGTCCTAGCTCGTCTGAGAGCTAGATTCGCCTCAATTTCTTGTCTCTTACCCTGAGCTCTACTCAAGTTAGCTTCAGCTATTTCAAGAGCTTGTTGAGCTTCTTGCGGATCAATGTCAGTACTCATCTCCGCATCATTTCCTAAAATGGTGATCTCATTATTACTTATTCTAGCGAAACCACCCATCAGAGCCACCGTTAACCATTGGTCGTTGAGGCGTATTCTCAAAAGACCTATATCTACAGCTGTGGCAATAGGGGCGTGGTTTGGTAATACGCCAATTTGGCCGCTATTAGTAGATAAAATGATTTCTTTCACTTCTGAATCCCAAATAATTCGATTAGGAGTCAGTACACAAAGATTTAAGGTCATTTCTTCAATTTGCTCTCCCCTTCTAAGTTCATAGCTTTCGCGGTAGCTTCGTCGATGTTACCCACCAAATAAAAGGCCTGCTCGGGAAGACCGTCTAATTCTCCGGAAAGGATCAGTTGAAACCCCCTAATTGTTTCTGCGAGACCAACATATTTCCCTGGAGAACCGGTAAAGACTTCTGCCACGAAGAAAGGTTGTGATAAGAAACGCTCAATTTTTCGTGCTCTTGCTACAGTTAAACGATCTTCTTCGGATAATTCGTCCAATCCAAGGATAGCTATAATGTCCTGAAGTTCTTTGTAACGTTGTGAAGTTTGCTTAACTCTTTGCGCAGTTTCATAATGTTCCTCGCCAACGATCCGAGGTTGTAACATAGTTGACGTTGAATCTAAAGGATCTACTGCTGGATAAATACCTTTGGCAGCTAATCCTCTTGATAGTACGGTAGTAGCATCTAAATGTGCAAATGTCGTGGCAGGAGCGGGGTCGGTCAAATCATCCGCAGGTACATAAACTGCTTGGATCGAAGTTATAGATCCCTCTTTGGTGGAAGTAATTCTTTCTTGCAAAGAACCCATTTCTGTACTAAGGGTAGGTTGATAACCCACTGCGGAAGGCATTCTCCCTAATAAGGCGGATACTTCTGACCCTGCTTGGACGAAACGAAAGATATTGTCGATGAATAGAAGTACGTCTTGTTCATTAACATCCCGGAAATATTCCGCCATGGTTAGGGCAGTCAAACCAACTCTCATACGAGCTCCCGGCGGTTCATTCATTTGACCATAGACTAGAGCTACTTTTGATTCTGCAATATTTTTTTCATTAATCACCCCCGATTCTTTCATTTCCATGTAGAGATCATTTCCTTCACGAGTACGTTCGCCTACTCCGCCAAATACGGATACGCCTCCATGAGCTTTGGCAATGTTGTTGATCAATTCCATGATAAGTACTGTTTTACCCACGCCAGCTCCCCCAAATAGTCCGATTTTTCCTCCACGGCGATAAGGAGCTAAAAGATCTACCACTTTAATCCCCGTTTCAAAGATTGATAATTTTGTATCCAACTGTATAAAGGCAGGCGCAGATCTATGAATAGGAGATGTTGTACGAGTATCTACAGGACCTAAATTATCAACAGGCTCCCCAAGAACATTAAAAATTCGTCCGAGAGTAGCTCCGCCGACTGGAACACTTAGAGGAGCTCCCGTGTTAATTACTTCCATTCCTCTCGTCAGACCATCTGTAGCACTCATAGCTACAGCTCTAACTCGATTATTTCCTAATAATTGTTGTACTTCACAAGTCACATTAATTTGCTGACCGACGGTATCTCGACCTTTAACTACCAAAGCGTTATAAATATTAGGCATCTTGCCTGGGGGAAAAACGACATCAAGTACTGGGCCAATAATTTGAGCGATACGACCTAGGTTTTTTTCGTCAAGTGTGGAAACCGCAGGACCAGAAGTAGTAGGATTGATTTTCATAATTAAAGTGAAATA